CTATATTCTCTAGAACATCCCATCTCGTTTCATAGCGCCTGCTTCCCGAAAAGATAGACTTCCTATCAAATCAGTCCCCAGAGAGATCCATCCGATGGTCTTTCACTCTCTCGCTTCGTCTTCCCAGCTATCCTTTATATGCAGGTAAGATCAGATCGAATGCTCATTCTGGCTTCTCTCCCACTACTCCACCCTATTTCTTATTATTATTTAACTATTTTAGATTGAACAACGGACAGCTTATGCTTCTAATAGATTCCTAGCTAGCTAAGATGCTAGCCCGAGAAGTGCTCCTCGACAGATGGAATCTCCGCTCCTGGGATCGAGCTAATCTTTCTTTCGCTTGTAAGAAGCATTATGCTTTGTCTACCAATTCCTTTAAGAGTTCTTACAGGAGAGCCTTAACTCCAGCTGAAAGATGAGACGAGACTCTTATTCTCCTCCCGCCCATATACCACACGATACCAGACCAAAATGATAAAAGAGCTTTCTCACGTCCATCTATCAGTCTTATTTCCTCCAGCTCCCGCTTTTGCTATTGTAGCAGCTCCGGCCTTTGCCTCATCTAAGGGGTCGGGGGTGGGGTTTAGAAAGAGTAAAGTTACTAGTTATGCCTGCCCGGCAGTGAAAAAGCAATCGATCGTACGACCCCTTCAAAGATCTATCTATATTTTCTTTCTTTGTAGAAGAAAGAAAACTGTCAAGCAAGGAAGGCGCAGTAAAGAAAGCCTTATGCTGGGCTTAAGCAAGCTAGTACGCCTAGTAGCATACAGAGCGATGTGTCTCGAAGGAGGCAAAGCCCCACTCTACCACACAATCTATATGATTTATAATCCCACGCTGAGTTCGTTTTTTCTTTATTTTCCTCAGGGGTTTTTCGATCAATGCCGAATAACCCTATTCTATTAGCTTAGTTTCCCAGTAACCTTTTTTACCTAGGTTTCCTCCCAATCCAATCTATTGCAGACTCGTCGGTCGGTTTTAGGACGCCTCACCACTAAACACCAGCTTCACAGGTGAGTTTCCCACGCCCCACATAGGGAGTAAAAAGCCCCTTTTCGAGGCTCTGCTTTATGGTTCTTTCTTATGCCGAAAAGAGCTCTTTCATTGAGAAGTTGGTCCTGGGGCTGAAATCATTTCTTTAGTTGACCCCGCAGCTAAGAGCTAAGGCAGTCGCAGAAGAGCTTGTTTCATAATCAGATCAAGGAATTGGGACAACCCAAGCCAAGGATGATGCAAAACCTTTGGCACCAGCTAAGGCGACCTCCTGCGCAGGGTAGATGAAAGGTATGCCCATTGTACCCGTGGTTGGTGCATTCATTGATGCAAGTCCCGGATCGATCTATTTATTCTTTCGGCTAGCCGTATTCATTCCTCTTGTTCAGATTCTTTCTTCCTTCCTTCGCAGGGAGTTTCCCGCCCCTCTTTCTAATTTCGATTTTCGTCTTGAAAGAAGTCCGGGCGCTTTTACTCAGCTTCCGGAACTCCTCAACAAGAGCCTAAGCCCCGGCTTGGTCCTTTGCCTGGCACTTGAAATGAAATTTGCATTCTTTGTTTTAGTTAGGAGTTTGACTTTATCGGGAGTGGATTCGATCAGAGTCATAGCGGAGTCGAGAACTAGCAGCTACTGTTGGAAGATGGAATTGTTTACTTCGCCAACTCTTCTTTCAGAACCTCGACCTAAAGTAGCTCTAAGAAGAAGTCGGGGGGCCTCTAAGGTAAGCTCTTGCTCTTGGCGTGTGAGCAAAGATTCTAAGTGCCAAAGAAAAGAGGCGAAGGCAGAGAGACTGATTCTCCATCCCCTTCTTTGTATACCACCCTTTCCCTTTGTAGACTGACTGCTATTTCTCTTATTTAGCCCTTAGGCAAGCGAAGTGCTTTTCGGGTGAGGACTTTCTCTTAAGAAGGCTTGCTCTTGTTGTTCCCGGGAGGACGGTGCCTTACTCGACTTCTAGAGGAAGGTGCAGCTCTCCCCATAGATAGTCTTTACTTTTGGCTTGAAGCAGCGTCTAAAGGGAAGTGCCCACTCACTATATCCGCACTAACATCCAAAGGAAAGAACAAATTCATCCCTAAGCTCTTGAGCTCCTGTCTCCTCACTTAAAGTGTAACCGGCTCACCTCTCCCCGGAAACAAGCCAAACCAAAGCAAACTAACGACGATATGAAAAAGTATCATGGTACGTCCGCTAGTCCCTTTGATTTTATTCCCAATCGTGCACGGCGATAATCAATTCGTAGGCCGCCTTTTGCCCCGAATTTACATTTACCAAGGAATCACGGTTTGTGGAAAGCTCCAGAAGAACCTTCGCTATTTTAAGGCGTTTTTCCGGGGAATCCGCCGCTTCCCTTATGCCTTTTGCTGCTCCACAATGCTCTCTCCAAAACTCAAGTGAAAGAAGCCCGCATACCCACTCTTCTTTCCCCCCATTGCTGGGGGCCTCGCTCTCGCTTTTGGCTCGAGCTACTTTAGCTTCTGTTCTGGGAAGAGATAGCTTGCTGCCCAAGCCAAGTCTACCTCCGAAAAGCAAGCCTTCTCGTAATTCAACCTACCAACCTCCCTCTACCCGGGGTTTTTACCATGAGATGCCCGGGAGTCCTCTAAAAATGAAAAAAGACTCAGAAAGAAGAGAAGCAAATCAAAGCCTTCTATCCATTTAGAGATCCAAAAAAGATGAGGAAAATAGGGCAATAGGTAAAACAACGTATAAAACAAAAAGGGAATAACACCCTGCCTTTCATGAGGCATAATAAAGAGTTTTAAACCCCATAGAAAAAAAACGTGTAAAAACAAAAAAAAGAACATTTTTGTACATCATGGTGGGGCTCCTTTTTTGTTTCACAAAATAGACTCTTCCACTTCTATATACTATCTGTGTTCGACTGAACCCGTTCTCGTTTTGGCTCTGCGTTCATGAAATTCCAAGACCAACAACAGAAAGCAAATTCTTCGATCGAAATTTCAGGCGTATGTATGGAATTTGTTCATCTCTAGTCTAGTACTGAGGGAAGGGGAATCCATCAAGGTTTTGGCTCGCAATAAAGCTAGGGTCCTGATCGAGCAACTAGTAGTCCTATCTATCCACCTCTCCAGACACAATATCTTGAGTACCTATGATGGTGACCACATCGGCTGGCATGTGATGTTTGGACATAGAATCGAGTCCTTGTGAATGGGCAAAGCCAGGTGCTCTTATTTTACGACGGTAAGGACGATTGCTTCCATTACTGACCAGAAAGACACCAAATTCTCCTTTAGGTGCTTCAACTGCGGTATAGGTAGAAGGAGCTGGTACGGAAAAACCTTCTGTATAAGGTTCGAAATGGTGAATTGAGGTAGAGTAGACCGATGATCCTGTAGTCATTTGGCCGGCTATTGAAAGAAAAAGCTTGCATCTGCTCTCTTTATTATATAACCGGTCTCATCTCTCTCCAAACCTAACGTGATAGTTTCCCATCATAAGGCTTTCTATCTATAGATTAAGCCATTACCAAGGAGCTAATTCGTTCAGAACTCAGTTGACTGCTTCTATAGATAAGGCGGAGCGTCCTTGGCTCAGTATTTTCTTTTTATAGGGCTTCGGCCCTACTACAGCGCTTCGCTAACTCGAAGCGCCCCGCTATGAGAATGGCGCTTTTCTAAGGCCTTGCCTTGTCAGCTTTGCTACCGACGCTTCGCTAACGCTTGGCTAAGTCTTGAACCTTCGCGCTGACCGTTCGCTTTCTCAGTAGCAAAAGCGCTTCTCTTTTCCCCTTAAGTAGAAGGACAAGAAAGAGATTCTTGGTTTTCTTGCTCCCGCTTCCTCATCTGCGCTCGTCAAGCCAACTTTGCTCTTTGGGAGGTGAAACAGCGGTTGAAGCGGA